AGAACAAACAAATCAAGAGCCTCGAGTCAATAAAAACTGAGAAGGTTGATTCAAGAAAAAAGAAAATCTTATTTTAAATCTTATTATAGAGGCTCCATTCTAGAATTCCAGACCTAAACATTAATCGAGAAGCGATGGGAACGACGGAACCTGTGAATACCTAAGATTTTTTTTAAGAAATCTTAATGATTCATTGGGCGGGATGGCGAAACGAACCAAGAACCAATCCATTTTTGAGGGAGTCATAGGATAATCCTCATTACATCTTAAATTAATAATGAAAGTGTTAATATTCGCCCGCGAAAATTTTTATTTTATTGAATTTTAAAATTTTGGCCAATCCGATAGGATCATAAAAAGAAAAATAATGATTTGTTAGTACCTTATAACATAACAAAACAACATTATCTAGTTATATATGGGTAGCAAAAATTATCTATAAGAATACATGTCTAGTTATATATCAAAACAAGATATAAAAATTTCCAATAGACCAATAGATTCTATGAAATCTCAAAAAATCCCGCGATTCGATTATTCATTAAACATATGTATATTTATATATATTATTTTATCTTATCGGTTAAATCCATTTATTTTTGAATCTCTTCATTCGCGAGGAGCCGTATGAGGTGAAAATCTCATGTACGGTTCTGTAATAGCGATGGAATTGAGAAACAACCATCAACTATAACCCCAAAAGAACCAGATTCCGTAAACAACATAGAGGAAGAATGAAAGGAATATCCTATCGAGGTAATCATATTTGCTTCGGAAGATATGCTCTTCAGGCACTTGAGCCCGCTTGGATCACATCTAGACAAATAGAAGCAGGGCGGCGGGCAATGTCACGAAATGTCCGCCGAGGTGGACAAATATGGGTGCGCATATTTCCAGACAAACCGGTTACAGTAAGACCTACCGAAACGCGTATGGGTTCGGGAAAAGGATCTCCAGAATATTGGGTAGCTGTCGTTAAACCAGGTAGAATACTTTATGAAATGGGCGGAGTCGCAGAAAATATAGCCAGAAAGGCTATTGAAATAGCAGCATCAAAAATGCCTATACGAACTCAATTCATTATTTCGGGATAATAATTAGAACCAAAGGAAAGAGGTCTTTAGGATGAAAGAAAAAAATAGCAATTGTAGGTTTATTTTTGAACACAGAATATTTTTTTACTTCAACCTTTGGACTGAAAGAACAGAAAAAAAAATGATATGATTCAACCCCAAACCCATTTGAATGTAGCCGATAACAGCGGAGCCCGCGAATTGATGTGTATTCGAATTATAGGAGCTAGTAATCGACGATATGCTTATATTGGTGACATTGTTGTTGCTGTAATCAAGGAAGCAATACCAAATACGCCTTTAGAAAGATCAGAAGTGATCAGAGCTGTAATTGTACGTACTTGTAAAGAACTCAAGCGTAGCAATGGTATGATAATACAGTATGATGATAATGCTGCGGTTGTCATTGATCAAGAAGGAAATCCAAAAGGAACTAGAATTTTTGGCGCAATTGCCCGGGAATTGAGACAGTTAAATTTTACTAAAATAGTTTCATTAGCACCCGAGGTATTATAAGACGAGACTATGATATAGATATATTATTTGTGAATGAAATAGATTAATTAATAGATTATGTCTTACACATATACCTTTTGTAGTATTTATTATATATAATATTTCATAATCTAATAATAATATATATTCTATATAGATTAAATATATTCAATATTTAGATATTTTCTATTTTTTTTGAATAAAAAATAGAAAAAGGAGCATGTTGATTATATCGAAAGTCATGAAAAACAATCATTTTCGTTTATCATGGGTAAAGACACCATCGCTGACATAATAACCTCTATACGAAATGCTAACATGAATAGAAAAGGAACAGTTCAAATACCATCTACTAATATCACCGAAAACATTGTCAAAATACTTTTACGAGAGGGTTTTATTGAAAACGTGAGAAAACATAGGGAAAACAACAAATCTTTTTTAGTTTTAACTCTACGGTATAGAAGAAATAGGCAAGGATCATATAAAACTATTTTCAATTTAAAACGGATCAGTACACCTGGTCTACGAATCTATTCTAATTATCAACAAATTCCTAGAATTTTAGGAGGAATGGGGATTGTAATTCTTTCCACTTCTAGAGGTATAATGACAGATCGAGAGGCTCGATTAGAGAGAATCGGCGGAGAAGTTTTATGTTATATATGGTAACCTTTCTGATGTCGGAATTATATGAGAAACTTCTATCCATTTTTTGTGAAAAAAAAAAAGATAGAAAACACAGGTTTCTAATATCACTCCTCATACTTTAGTGAAGGCGTGAAGGGAGTTTAACAGGAATAGCAATAAAAGAAAAAAATGGATTATGAGGGTTTAATTACTGAATCACTTTTCAGGGGTATGTTCCGGGTTCCTTGATATAATGAAAATATGATTCTAGGATATGTTTCCAAAAGAATTCGACATACTCT